ATGTTGATTGTTCTCTAAATATAACGTTTCTTCTTCTACATGTAGAAAAGGAATAAATAAATTAATCAAATTCCGGGAGGCTTCATGAAGTGCTTCTTTAGGGGTTAAACTTCCATTTGTCCATATTTCTAGAAAAAGAATCTCTTGTTTTTCATCCCCATTCCCATAAGAATGAATACTATGATTCGCGTTTTGAACAGGCATGAATACTGCATCTATAGGATAACTTCTGTCTTCAAAGTTATTTGACATTTTTAGGCTATATCCGCGATTCCTCTCGATTTTTAATCCAATACACAAATCTATTGGTTCCGTTAAGGTAGCTATATGCTGTGTATTATCAACTATTTCCACAGAGGGCGGTAAAATTATGTCTCTAGCAGTTATATATCCGGGACCTTTGACACAAATAAGCGCGTTGCGCGTTCCGTATAGATTACTTCTTAATACAATCTCGTTCAAATTCATTAAAATTTCATGTACTGATTCTTGAATACCTGCTATGTTAGAATAGTCATGTGGTATGTTCTCAGATTTTGCACGTGTAATACATGTTCCTTCTATTTCGCCAAGTAAAGCTCTTCGCATCGCAATGCCTATTGTGTCGGCTTGACCTTTCATAAGTGGAGACAGAATAAAGCGTCCATAATAAAGACGCTTACTGTCTCTTCTTGATTCAACACACTTCCACTGTAGTGTCCGAGTAGATACTTTGACTTTCTCTCGAACCATAGTAATTTTATTTGATCAGATCATTGAATCGTTTATTTCTCTTGAAACCCTTTCATCTTTTATTTAGTTCTATACACGTCTTTTTTTAGGGGGTCTACAACCATTATGTGGCATAGGGGTTACATCTCGTACGAAACTTAAAAGTATACCGCTTCTACGAATAGCTCGTAATGCTGCGTCTCTTCCCAGTCCAGGGCCTTTTATCCTTACCTCAGCTCGTTGCATACCTTGATCCACTACTGCTCGAATAGCATTTCCTGCTGCCGTTTGAGCAGCAAAAGGTGTTCCTCTTCTTGTACCCCTGAATCCACAAGTACCCGCGGAGGACCAAGAAATAACCCGACCCCGTACATCTGTAACGGTCACAATGGTATTGTTGAAACTTGCTTGAACATGAATAACTCCCTTTGGTATTCTACGTACATTTTTCCGTGAACCACTACGTGTATTTTTACGTGAACCAATTCTTAATATAGGTTTTGCCATATTTTTTCATTTCACAAGAAATATATGGATATATCCATTTCATGTCAAAACGGACTTTTTTTGCCAGCTCCTTGGAAGTGCCCTTTATTTTATTTCCTTTAGTAAGATTATCCCTGTCTTTGTTTATGCCTCGGGTTGGAACAAATTACTATAATTCGTCCCCTCCTGCGGATTAGTCGACACTTTTCACAAATTTTACGAACGGAAGCCCTTATTTTCATAGTTTTTATTCCTTAATTCTGTGAATATACTTATTGTTTTGTTGGACGAAAAAAGGTTTCTTGATATTTTTGAATCTTTAATTGTATCTTCGTGAAAGGAATGTTGAAATTGAAAAAACCACTTACTCTTTTGAATCCTTGTTATGGAGTCTAGAAAGCGGCTGTCCTCTGATTAACTTATACCTAAGAACTTGCTAAAAATTTTATTTTTTGCAGGGGTGGTATTACACAGCCCCCTTTTTCCACAAACGGTAAATTCCGGATCTACAATTTTTATATTAGAAGGATTACCATATATAACACAAAATTTCTCCGCCGATTCTTTTTAGTCGAGCTTCTCGGTCTGTCATTATACCTTGAGAAGTCGAAAGGATTACAATTCCTATTCCGCCTAAAATTCGTGGAATTCGTTGAGAGTTAGAATAGATTCGTAGACCCGGCCGACTTATTCTCTTTAAATTTAAAATAGTTTTATAGGATTCTTTCTTATTTCGTGTATGTTTTAGGGTTAAAATCAAAAAATATTGATTGTTTTCACGATGTTTTCTTACGTTTTCGATAAAACCCTCCCTTAAAAGTATTTTAACAATGCTTTCGGTGATGTTAGTCGACCCTATCCGAACTGTTCCTTTTCTATTCATGTCAGCATTTCGTATAGAGGTTATTATATTAGCAATAGTGTCTTTCCCCATGATAAGTTAAAATTCCTTATTGTTCTATAATTTTGATATAATCAACATGTTATTTTTCTTTTATTTATATATAGATATAGACGAATTATATATTAATATATGAATTATATTATTAATTTTTTATTATTAAGGGTATATGCGTGATACACAATCGATTAATTAATTTTATTTCAATACCTTTTTTTATCCTATACTAACTATCGATATTTAGGTCTTATAAGACCTCAGGAGCTAATGAAACTATTTTAGTAAAGTTTAATTGTCTCAATTCCCGTGGGATCGCCCCAAAAACTCGAGTTCCTTTTGGATTCCCTTCTTGATCAATGACAACTGCAGCGTTGTCATCATATCGTATTATCGTCCCATTGTTACGTTTGAGTTCTTTACAAGTACGTACAATTACTGCTCTGATCACTTCTGATCTTTCTAGAGGAGTATTCGGTATTGCTTCCTTGATTACAGCAACAATAACGTCACCAATATGAGCATATCGGCGATTACTAGCCCCTATTATTCGAATACACATCAATTCTCGAGCCCCGCTGTTGTCTGCTACATTCAAATAGGTTTGTGGTTGAATCATATCATTTTTTTGTATCTCTTCTTTTAATACAAAGGACGAAGTAAAAAAATATTGTTTGTCAAAAAAATAAAACTGATAATCTTTTTATCCTTAAATGTTATTTAGCTTTTTCATTCTATATTCCTATTCAGAAATAATGAATTGTGTTTTTATAGGCATTTTTGATGCCGCTATTGAAATAGCTTTTCTGGCTATATTTTCGGGTACACCACCCATTTCATAAAGGATTTTACCTGGTTTAACCACAGCTACCCAATACTCTGGGGATCCTTTCCCAGAACCCATACGCGTTTCCGCCGGTCTTACTGTAACAGGTTTGTCTGGAAATATACGTACCCAAATTTTTCCCCCACGTCGGACATTTCGTGACATTGCTCGTCGCCCCGCTTCTATTTGTCTAGATGTGATCCAAGCGGGTTCAAGTGTTTGGAGAGCATATCTGCCAAAACAAATACGATTCCCACGAGAAGCTATTCCTTTTAGTCTTCCTCGATGTTGTTTACGAAATCTTGTTCTTTTTGGGTTATAGTTGATGGGTTTTTTCTAAATTATAAATTCCATCTCTACTACAGAACTGAACGTGAGAGTTTCTTCTCATACAGCTCCTCGCGAATAAAAGTACTAAAAAAGTTTGTATTAAGATATAGATGTAGTTAATGGTTAATCCTATTAATCATGGTCTTTTTTGAAATTTCATCTGATCTCTTCTACATTTGTTTATGTCTTTTTCAAAATTGAATCCAAGATGAATTCTATTTATATTTATTTAAAAATAACGTAATATCATTATCTCGAATGTCGTTTTTGTTAGAGTTAGAATATAATATTCTAACAAAATACTTTTTTTCTTTTATCTTTTTAAAAAATTTTTTATTACTTTTTTTATAAATTTTATAAAAAAAAAACAAAAATTTTTTGCCGGCGAATATTTACTCTTTCAATATCTATTTAAGTTTGATGTTTATCCCACGAGGTCTCAGAATAAAAATAAGAATAGATAATAAAGTTTATGGTTTATTCCGCCATCCTGTCCAATGAATAACTAAGGTTTATTTTTCAATTGAGTCCTCTATATTCATGGGTTCCGTCGTTCCCATCGCCTCTTGATTAATCATTAGGCCCGAATTCTACAATGGAGCTTTTACCTGAAATTTTAAATTTCATTTTTTAATTTATTTTTGAGTCAATTTTCTCAGTTTTTATTGGCTCAAGGCTCTTAATTTTTTGTTTTCAGAACGAACAGATTTATTTAATTATTATGAATGAATCTGTATTCATGCTTTATTACATTGTTTTTATTACAGTGACCTCATAGACTTTCCAAATTGGAATAATAGATCATTAATATTCAAATTTTTTCTCTCTTTCTTTCATCCTTCCATTTATCCGCATACTTTTTGATTACCTTTCATAACTTATAATAATATTTTAAAATATTTCGTTATTTTTTATTTTTGTAAAAAATAAATTCAGTTGCTACAATTATATGATAAGTCTATCATATCTTGACTGATTTTTTTGATCCAGATAATGCGAAGCAATGAGTTGCTTAGGTTATTTATTAATGCTATAGTTATTAGTTCCTCTTATTAGGTAAGTTTTTTGTTTTTTTTTTTTTTTTTTTCTTAGTCTAATCGAATCCTAAACTAACGAGTCACACACTAAGCATAGCAATTATATCAAAGGAGTTTTGATGTAAATTTTTATTCAACCTTATAGAATTGCTGATTTTTTCTTAAACAAAAAAAGAAGACTGGAATTTTTTATTGCTGTCTGTATAGTGTTATACTACATAGTTTTAGTTTTTTATCCAAGGATAAAATGTAAAGACAAATAAAGTTAATTATTATTCGTCTACGAATATCCAAATTTTTATTCCTAAGACCCCATAAATAGTTCGAACTGTATAGGAACAATAATCAATTTTAGCTTCAATTGTTTGTAAAGGAACTCTGCCTTCTCTGATCCATTCAACACGTGCAATTTCTTTTCCGTCAATACGTCCTGCAATTTGTACTTGAATTCCTTTTGTATTCGCCTGTTCAGTTAATTCAATAGCTTTTTTCATTGCTTTTCGAAAAGAAACGCGGTTTTTTAATTGGCCAGCTATAAATTCTGCAAGAATATTAGGATGTCCATACGGATTGGAAATTCTGGTAATAGCAATATTGAGTTTTCTGTTGACACAATTAAGTTCTTTTTGAACATTCATCTGTAATTCTTCGATTCTTCGGGGTTTATCTTCAATTAATAATTTAGGAAATCCCATATAGATTATTATCTGAA